GGTCAGGTCCACTTACTTTTTCTTTTTTTTTTTTTTTGTTGATTTCTTATCTTGATTTGACGATGAATTTTTGGAATAATAAAAAAGTGGGAATATTTATTAATTCATAATTGGGATTGGGGAGATAGAATATCTATGTCCCCGAACCAATAATCTTGAAGAATGAACCGTGATAGAGCTTGTAGTGACATAGTCATCCTCTCAAATAGTGGGATGACTTATCATTATAATGAACAAATGCTCAACTTTTTAATGATACTACTATAGTATATCTTATAACTTATTATATTTAAATAATTGACTCATTTTTTTAGAATAATAACTTATTATGTTATGCAGATGTTTACTTTTTTTATTACAAATATCAACAATATTCCTATTCTCTACTACAAAACTACAAAATAAAGACTCAGACTGGAGTTTTGTGGAAAAAGCCCCTTATCGGATTTGAACCGATGACTTACGCCTTACCATGGCGTTACTCTACCGCTGAGTTAAAGGGGCCCTTTTGAATCAATTCCTGAGTGAGACACTAGCCACTATGAATTTACTGCATGTACCTATGTATATAATATATGGAGAGATATATATGTATATGTTTCCATAGTGTTTCATTCAGAAACAATAATTTTTTTTAGGAAGTCCGGGATAAAACCTAATTACTTTGCTTTATTTTTTATTAACCCTCATCGGAACGAGATTCAATTGATTGATACAAAATTCGACTATAGACCCAAGATATTTTCTATTTTATCGAATCATGTGATGAATAGATTGAACTCATACCCGGAACCAAACTATATAGAAACTTTCTAGCGTTTCTTAATTTCCTGTCTTAGTCTGAGATCGAGATAGGCATATGTTATCTTAACAATGCCTGACTCGATGAGTGAAAGTTGAATTGAAAAATGAAGTTTAATCTTTTTTTTTTTTTTGCCGGACAAATCACTCCCTGAAGGGATCCTATACTTCATTAATTCTATATAATTATAGGGAATGGTTTGTGAACCCTGAGTGAAAAATAAAAAAAAAATTATAGGAATCCTGAAAGGTGGAAAGCTTCCTTGGGCTTATTCACACCATTACATTATATTGACAATTACAAAAAACTGTTCATACTATGAGCATAGTATGGTGGCGATCGGGCAGGTATGCCCCCATCGTCTAGTGGTCAGGACGTCTCTCTTTCAAGGAGATTGCGGGGATTCAAATTCCCCTGGGGGTAGGGTACTACAAAAGGGAGTTGCTCATGGATTATCAATAAGTCTAGAATTGATTCTTCCTGGGTCGATGCCCGAGTGGTTAATGGGGACGGACTGTAAATTCGTTGGCAATATGTCTACGCTGGTTCAAATCCAGCTCGGCCCAAAAATTTGCCGATCCATCATGAGATGATATACAATTTTTTCTACAGAAATGTCCGATACGGAGGAATAAAGAAAAGAATCCATTTCATTTTTCTATCCCCTATTTAATTTAGTTTTAAAGGTTCCCACATATTATGATTCTGATCTTTTTTATGATCTAGATTCATATTATGATCTGTAAAAAAAAAATAGCTTTTTTCAATTGATTTGATACGATTTTACAATAGAATTACTAGCAATCTGTGTCGTTCGCGCTAAAGTCCATATTCGTGTGGATAGGAATATATCACTCGTTGCTCTGTTACAATACGACGATTCTAGCTAGAATTGAACTAATTTTGAATGAAATTTTTGAAAATATGTATGTTGTACACCTCATTTTTCTGGGATTGTAGTTCAATTGGTCAGAGCACCGCCCTGTCAAGGCGGAAGCTGCGGGTTCGAGCCCCGTCAGTCCCGACCTAGAATCTGGTGAATCCATCAATTCATCTCTCTATTTTCTGTGAAGGGGGGGACACGAAGCAGAATCTAATTTCCAGTCTGGGATTCTTATTTCTTTTTTCTTTCCTTTATCGTTTTACATTTCTTATTGAACAAATACAATATGGCAATTTTAATTAATTTAAATTTAATTAGTACCGATTGATGAGGGAGAGACATATGTAGATTGGTACAATTGTTGGTAGCACTATAATGCAGGATTCCAAGAGATGGTGTTCTTGTCTGGATTTTTCGCTTGCTCCCGATCCATGGAATAGAATACCCATTTGTTTTCCTGGAGCACATACACAAATTGGGATTTTTTTATTATATTGTAGATAGAAAATGAACTTAACCTTAGTTACCCCGTCGGAATACTTTTAATCTAATCTAAAAAGTACCTCCCTTTCTAGCTCCGAGTTTGTATAACCCCAATTCCCAATTGGAAAAATCTATCTATTTCAGTCAAATTAAATTGCACACCGAATTTTGGATATTCTATGTGTGTCCTAGTATCAATCCAAGGCAAAAAGATATTAAAAAAAGAAAGATCAAACAAAGATCTATCACTCTAAGTCTTAGCTTAGTAAAGGAATGAATAATCTCTTTTTATTCCTATTTCTTTGAATGGTCCTATCGAAGAAAGCTTCAAATATGGAATAGTAATTTTGTCGAAATAGTAATATTTCTTAGACTGGGACCGATCTTTATCAAACCTCTTTGTCTTCTAAGGAAATTAGATTATAAAAAACTGAGTTTCAAACTTAATTGCTTTGCTTCTTTTTTTTTTTTTCTTTTATTTCACTTCTACTATATGGATTGGTTTGTGACCAATCGAAGCGTAAGATGGGTCAGATGATACCTCATTATTTTATTTTATTTCTATAAAGAAAATGGGAGGGTATAGAAAAGAAACAAAGAATGAAAAATTCAACAGGATTCTTGATTGGATCAGGAATTCCATTCCGTATGTATAAAAGATCTTCATATGTTATACTATTAAATTCTCGACGATAAATAGATTTGATAGCTCAGATATTGTTATTCATAATATTAATCCGATTTAATATCATCGGTTTAATATCATCGGGATGAATTGCATCCCCTGGAATTTACAGGAGAAAGACTTAGAATCTCTATGGGATTAGATCCCGAGTTATTGTGAAGTAAAAAAAAAAAAAACGATAAAATTATGGAAGTAAATATTCTCGCATTTATTGCTACTGCATTGTTCATTCTAATTCCTACTGCTTTTTTACTTATTATTTATGTAAAAACGGTCAGTCAAAATGATTAAAATTAAAAAAAAGCTTGACTTGTCAGTTCTTATAATTAATTAATTAATGGAATAAATGAAAGGAGATTTAAATCCCACGTCTTGATTGAGATGAATGGATTAGAATCAACAGTATAGGAGATCTGATAGTATGGTAGAAAGGTTCCGATATTTCTTTCTACCATACTATCTATCGTATCATTGTATAAAGTTAGACTGTAAAAAAAATATAGGCTTTTTTATTATAGATCCATCTAAAATATGTATATTCATCCAGGTACACATAAATCACATATGTGTAATGTACATATAAGTACATATAAATGGAAGGAGCCCCTCAATTTTAGTCTAATTCTTTGCTACATCCATTTGATTTGTCGTGATTCCATCAATCCGATAATCGAATGTCCACTTTTACTCTTCGGAATAATTTTTTTTTTTCGAAAAATTTCATGTATATCCCTTTTACTTTGAAAATACGAACATGGGAATCATTGAAATTTTTGTTTAATTGAAAGGTTATTCTTCATATATTACTCTACTTTTACTGGTACTGAATTCCTGTAGAATTTGGAAATGGGAGTCTTTTTTATTAAAATTAAAAACGCCTTGCAGAATGATCTCTGAAACTATTGATACAGTTTGATTACTCAATTCAATTTTTAGTGACTCTAGAGTCCACTTCTTCCCCATACTACGAGTGAAAGGGAAAATGTAAAGACTACCATTAAAGCAGCCCAAGCAAGACTTACTATATCCATGTGAATTATGTCCCCTATCTCTATGAATATGAAGAAATTCTTCTATTAGTGATTATTGATCACTAATAATAATGGAATCAATGGCGCAGAGTCAAAAAGGGATTCTGACCGAAGGAAGACAATTGATAAACCAATCCAATAAATCCACCCATACCAAGTTTTTATATGATTTCCGGTGAATTTGGGAAGCCTTAAGCTCAAGCAAGAGCACAGTTACTCTTTGGAATTATAAAACTGAAAGGAATGTTCGTAATGGAACACGTAGGAATAGTAAGCCCTATTGTTTTTTTTTGATCTTCATAAGCGAAAGACATAAAAAAGACAATCAAGATAGATCAAAATATCTCAGATTTTTCTATCCCTTCTTTGCTCTAATCCTTACTTACTTTTCCCGATTGTTGCACAGAGACAGTCGGGAGACCACCCATTACATTCTACCTTTCCCTGGGGGTTACCGAAACTAAAAGTAAAAAAAAAAACTTTGATTTGATTCTACGAAAAGCCAATTATCCAATCCAATATTGAGTGAATGTCTGAGCATTCAGAGACTTTTGTGAGTCTGTATACAAAGTATCTTATGCCCTTTACACCACTACTAATTTAATTTGTTTGATTCCCCGTTTGACTATCTAACTCAAGACTCGGTCAGTAGACGCTACACTAGTAATGAAAGTCTTGATAGACTAGCCCTTCTATTATACTAAAACCCTTCCTTGAACCCTAGTCGTAAGGATTAACATTTTTTATAGATATAGAACCTCCCTATTTTGAGCACGTATCGGCCATTCTAGCCCTTTTCCCTTGCTTTTGATGAGCAAGAATTTTTCGATTTTTATACTACCAACAAAAGGATTTCTAGTTTTTATTGATCAGGCGACACCCGGATTTGAACTGGGGAAAAAGGGATTTGCAGTCCCCCGCCTTACCACTCGGCCATGCCGCCAAAACGGAAAAAAAAAAAAATAGATAGAACTATTCCATTTTTTGATTGGATTTGCATCTTGAATCCCGTTTTTCTTATCCCCTTTCTATTCTAATAAACCTAAAAGAAACCTCGCCCTTTTATTGGAACCGGTGGCTTCCTTTGAATTAATTGTAGAGTATCTCAAATTTCCAACTACACAACGCCAACCCTCCCTTTGCTTTCTATTGAAAGAGAGAATGTGGCTTTTCAGTTACAGAATTAAAAATGAAATGGAAATAGGAACCATTAACTATTGACTGTGCCTTCAGTTCTTGGATCTCAAATTGCGTTTGTTTCCTTAATGTTATAAGAAAAGTGAGTATTAAGAAAATTCAATTGATATGCAACTAATTAGTGTCAATTTCAACTATTTTCAAATAAAAAACTTTTCAATTACAATTATAACAACAATTATGTGTATATGTAAACCCCAGAACATCAATTTTTACACAGATATACCTAACACGCTCTCTTATTTATATATGTATATAAGCGAAATAAGGGGAATTAAGGAAGGGAAAAGGGAATTACCATGCTTCAATTTTTCATTGAATCTGTTGAATATCAAAAATCATTTAGGATATAGCACGTTTCATGTCATGTTGTCCCAAGTAGAACTTAGATAGGCGATATGCGCATAATCAGACCTGTGTGTTATTAATAAATACAACCCCTCTTGCGCACTACATTAGTATTCCGCGAATTTGACTAACATAACAAATGGGTCACAATGTCTCTCCTCTCTGCGAATCTTTTCTGTCTTTATCGCATTTATAGGGAAGAGATTAAAAATTCGGAGTCCCTTTACTTTTTTGGTATTCAATCAGAGTGTATTATTAGAATAATAGGTGAATTTTTGATCACTTTTTATATTGTATACAAGACTCCATAACATAAACCTAAGCGGCAGAATTTTTTTTTTTTTTTTTTTTCAGGAATTTTTTATCAAGTCATTTCCATTTGTATTTGTTAGAAATTCGAATTTAAATTTTAAGTAGAAAATTTTTTTGATTTCTCTGCTCATATCATACCATATTTCATACATTACATATATGAAGTTGGGTAAAATTTCATGCGATTCCGTAAACAGAATCTATATTCCATCATTGCTAGATAAATCCATATGGTTCATGGAAGAATGAGCCAATGCATGGGATTTTTTCGATAAATGGGAAACTAAAATAAAGATGCTTCAAGATGTAAATGAGGGAATGTCTACAATACCTGGGTTTAGTCAGATACAATTTGAAGGATTTTGTAGATTCATTGATCAGGGCTTGACGGAAGAACTTTATAAGTTTCCAAAAATTGAAGATACAGATCAAGAAATTGAATTTCAATTATTTGTGGAAACATATCAATTGGTAGAACCTTTAATAAAAGAAAGAGATGCTGTGCGTGAATCGCTCACATATTGTTCTGAATTATATGTACCCGCGGGATTAATTTGGAAAACGGGTAGGGATATGCAAGAACAAACCATATTTATTGGAAACATTCCTCTAATGAATTCCCTGGGAACCTTTATAGTAAATGGAATATACAGAATAGTGATCAATCAAATATTGCAAAGTCCCGGTATTTATTACCGTTCAGAATTGGACCATAGGGGAATTCCGGTCTATACCGGTACCATAATATCAGATTGGGGAGGAAGATCAGAATTAGAGATTGATAGAAAAGCAAGGATATGGGCGCGTGTGAGCAGGAAACAAAAAATATCTATTCTAGTTCCATCATCAGCTATGGGTTCGAATCTAAGAGAAATTATAGATAATGTATGCTACCCTGAAATTTTCTTGTCTTTTCCGAATGATAAGGAAAAAGAAAAAATTGGGTCAAAAGAAAATGCCATTTTGGAGTTTTATCAACAATTTGCTTGTGTGGGGGGGGATCCGGTGTTTTCTGAGTCCTTATGTAAGGAATTACAAAAGAAATTTTTTCAACAAAGATGTGAATTAGGAAAGATTGGGCGACGAAATATGAATCGGAGACTTAATCTTGATATACCTCAGCACATTACATTTTTGTTACCGCGGGATGTATTGGCAGCTGCGGATCACTTGATCGGAATGAAATTTGGAATGGGTACACTTGATGATCTGAATCACTTGAAAAATAAACGTATTCGTTCTGTAGCGGATCTTTTACAAGATCAATTCGGATTGGCTATGATTCGTTTAGAAAATGCGGTTCGGGGAACTATAGGTGGAGCGATTAGGCAAAAATGGATACCGACTCCTCATAATTTGGTAACTTCAACTGCATTAACAACCACTTATGAATCCTTTTTCGGCCTACACCCCTTATCTCAAGTTATGGATCAAACAAATCCATTGACACAAATAGTTCATGGGCGAAAATCAAGTTATTTGGGTCCTGGGGGGTTGACAGGGAGAACTGCGAGTTTTCGGATACGCGATATCCATCCTAGTCACTATGGGCGTATTTGCCCAATTGACACATCTGAAGGAATCAATGTTGGACTCATTGGATCTTTAGCAATTCATGCGAGGATTGGTCATTGGGGGTCTTTAGAAAGACCATTTTATGAAATTTCTGAAAGCTCAAAGGGGGTACGGGTGGTTTATTTATCACCAAGCATAGATGAATACTACATGGTAACGGCCGGAAATTCTTTGGCATTAAATC